ATTTGATAAAGAATTATAAATAATTTTATAGTATTATGTCTGAATAAAAGTAATAAATTGTAAATTTATTTATGAAAATAAGTTTATTTTCTAACACTAAATATTAAATTTAAATATTATTTTATAGTTTAAATTAAAATATTAAATTGCAAATTCAAAGTAATTTAAAAAAAAAATTAAAATATAAGATTTATAAAATAAATTTTTTTATATATTAAACTTTGAAGGTTTAAAGTTTAAAAATTAACTTAAAATCTTATATTATAATTTAAATAAAAAAAATTATTAAAGATAAAATTATACTAAAATATAAAAGTAAAGGTAGTTTTTTAAAATTAATAAAATTAAATTTTATAAATAAATTATTATAAAGTTTAGAATTAAATATAAATAAAAATATTGTTAAGTTTATTAGATTAATATAAATATAAATTAAAATAAAAGAATTAATTATTATTAAAATAAAAATTAAATGTAAATTTGAATTTAAGATAAAAATAAAAATTCTTATTCATTTTATAAAAAAAAATGATAAGGGAGGAATTCTTGCTAAATTAAATGAAAGTATTAAACAAATTAAGTTTAGATTTAAAGAAGAAAAATTATTTAAAAAAAAGTTGGATGATATTTTAAAATAATAAAAAAAAATACAAATAATAAGTAAAATTAATCTATAAATAAATATATAAATTAATCAGAATAAATTTTTTAAAAAAATTAGTAATAATATTCATCTAGTTTGATTAATTGAAGAGTATGTTAATAATATTTTGAAATTAAGTAAATTAATTATTTTGAATGTAGAAATAAAAGAAGAAGAGAGAATTATAAAGTATATTAATGTAATATTTATTTCAATAATTGATAATATGTAAAAGGGAATAATTTTTTGAATAGTTAGTAATATAAATAAAATATCTCATGATATAAATAAAGAAATTATAGGTATTCATAAATGAAATGGAGGAATACCTAATTTTAATATCATAGAGATTAAAAAATTTAAATTAAAGAAATTATTATTATAAAAAAAAAAAATATTAGTAATTAATGAAAAAATTAATATTAAGGATGCAATTACTTGAATGATATAGTATAAAAAAATGATTTTTTTATTAGTTAATTTTATACATAAATAACAGACAAATAAAAAGTTATTAATTTCTATAAAAAATCATATTATAAATAAATCATAAAAAAATAAAGGAATAAGAGCAAAATTAATTAAATTTCAAACAATAAAAAATTTATTAAATACATTAAAAAAAATAATGAAATAAATATATAAAATTAATAATTTAAAAAATTAATTTAAATAAGATATATATATATATATTTAATTAAAAATAATTATTTTTGATATATTTTAATGTAAAGAAGCATAATAATTTTTGAAATTTTTTGCAATAGTTTAATTCTATTAAATATAAATTACTTATAATGAAAATATTTAATAAAAATATATAATTTATTCTATCAAAATAATCCTTTTTCAGGCATATCATTTATATAATATAATAAAAAATAAGAGAAATTAATCTATATTTAGGGTATGAACCTAAAAGCTTAAAATATTTAGCTTACTTATTTGTATTATATTGATGATTGAATTTATTTTTTTTTTAAAAATATTTAATAATTTTATTAAATGAATTTAATTAAAATAATAAATTTATTTATATAATAATTTAATAAAAAAATATTTTAATTAAATAATTGATGTCTGGAGGAGGTTACATCAATGTGATAGTAGATGGTATGAATAAAAAGTTTTTTAGAATTGATGTCTGGAGGAGGTTACATCAATGTGTGTCAACAAGGGTAATAGTAGATGGTATGAATAAAAAATTTTTTAGAGTTGATGTTTGGAGGAGGTTACATCAATGTGTGTCAACAAGAGTAATAGTAGATGGTATGAATAAAAAGTTTTTTGAAGTTAATATTTAAATTATAATTAAAAAAAAGTTCATTATTTTATATAAATATTATTAAAATAAAAAATAATAAAATGATGAAATATTATATATGTATGTATAATAAAAATATAAATAATATAATAAAAAATTTTATTAAGATTTAATTATAATAAGTTTTATTAATTATTATTTTGAAGGAATTAAAATATTAAAAATATTAAAAAAATAAATAAAAATGAAGATTTTAGGGTCTTTTTGGTAAAAAATAGAAAGTAAAAAAAAATATACATTAAATATTATATATATATATATATTTATAATAATATAATATATTTAATGATTTTTTATTAAAAATATAATTATTTTATTATTATTAAAATATTATATTAATATAAATATTTATTATAAATCATTAATATTATATTACTTTAATTATAATGTTTATTATTAAAATCTTAAAAATAAGAAAAAGAAAAAGGATGTATAAAAATTATTAATATTTAAGAAACTGTATTTAATAATTATTAATGTTAATTAATATATCCTGGATATATATATAAAAATTGATAGCCATTATTAAAATAAATATCATTAAATTAAATATTTTAATTATTTCTTTAAATATAATATATTTTTTAATATAATGATTTATAATTTATTATTTATATATATATATATATATATATATATTAAAAATTTAATATTATCAATTATTAATAAATTAGTGATTTTATTATATATTTAAATATAATTATGTAAAAAAAATAAATAATTAGGGGAGAATTATTTATTAATTTTATATATTTATTAAAAAGAATAGTTAGGGGGAAATAATTTTATATAATTAAAATAATAATTTGTAATTTATATTAAAAATTTAATATTATCAATTATTAATAAATTAATTAATTAATATGAATAAAAAAAAATTATAAAATAAATTTTTTTTTATAAATTTATTTTTTAATTTAATATATAAATAAATTTTAGTAAGAAAATTAATTTTTAAAATTTAAATAATTTTAAAAATTAAAAATAAAAATTAATATATAAAATAGTTATTATAATGAAAATTATTTACAGAAATTTAAAATAAATATTAATAAATAAAAGTGCCAGCAATTGCGGTTAAACTTAAGATATAAATAAATTAAATATAATTATTAAAAAAATATTATTATTTAAAAATTATTAAATTAAAATATTTATTTATGGTGAAATATAATAAAAATTAAAAAGATTTAATTATTTTAAATTATAATAAATTTAAATAAATTTATTAAAAAAATTAGGATTAGATACCCTATTATTTTTATGAAAAATTTTTGATTAAATAGTAAATGTAGATCATTAAAAATAAAAAATTTGGCGGTATTTTATAATATTAGAGGAACTTGTTAATTAATTGATAATCCACGAGTAGAGTTACTTAATTGATATATTTTTATATATTGTTGTTTGAAAATTATATTAAGAGATAAAAATTAATAAATTTAAAAAATAATTATAATTCAAATCAAAATGTAGAATAATTAAGATTTTAATGAGTTACAATTAATTTAATTAATTTAAATAAGATTTTAATTAAATTTTATATAAATATTGGATTTAAATGTAAATTTATATAAATTTATAGGTTGAATTTTTTTAAAAATATGTACAAATTGCCCGTCATTTTCATTAAAATAATTTGTGAGAAAAGTCGTAACAAAGTAAATATATTGGAAGGTGTATTTAGAATTAATAATAATGATAAATAAATTAAAATTTTAGTTTAATTTAAAATAATTCATTTACATTGAAAAGATTAATATTTAATTTTTAATAATATATTATATTAAAATTTTAATTAATAGATTAATTTATTAATTTTTTGAATTTTAATTAGTAAAAAAAAAATATTTTTTAAATAAAATTTTATATAGATGAATAATAATAAATTTATTTTAAATAGTAAATTTTATATTAATATAAATATAATAATTTAAGTTTAAGTAAAGTAATTAAAATAATTATAATTTATTATATTTTAAGTAATGTAAATGAATTATAATTAATATATTGAAAAGTAAATTTTATTTATTGTACCTTTTGTATCAGGGTTAATTAAATAATAATTTTTAGATAAAAAATTTCTCGAGTTAAAAAGAGTTAAATAAGTATGAAAGTTAGTGTAGAATAACTATTTTAAATGTTTATTTAGAGAAGAAATTTTAATCAATTTTTTTGGTATCTAGTTTTTTTTGATATAAATTTAATTTAGGTATAAATTATATAATTTAGTTATATTTAATTATTAAAAAGTTAATTATAAAAATTTATATTAAAAATTTATGGGATAATCTATAAATTAATTTAAAAATTAAGATAATTTTTATTATAAAAATATTTTTAAAATTTAAAATTTTTTGAAAAAATTTAATAATTTATATATATTATTTTATATACAATTATTTATATTTAATAATAAATAAAATAAATGTAAGTAAATAATTAATTTAAATAAATAATTTAAATATTATATTTTAATAAATTAAAAAAATATTTATAAGAATAAAGGTTATAAATTAATTATGATTAAATTAGTATAAAGATTTGTTAAATAATAAAAAATTTTAAAAAATATATTTTTAAAATTTATAAAAGGAATTAGGCAAAAATTTTATTAAATTATATTATTTAATAAAAATTAAGTTCACCTGTTTATTAAAAACATGGTTTTATGATTATATTTTAAGATTTGTTCTGCTCAATGATAATATATTAATTATTAAATAGCCGCAGTATTTTGACTGTGCAAAGGTAGCATAATCAATTGTCTTTTAATTAAAGACTGGGATGAAGGAATGAATGAAATTTAGACTGTCTATTATAAAAAATTAAAATTTAAATTTTAAGTTAAAATGCTTAAATAAAATTATGGGACGAGAAGACCCTATAGAATTTTATATAAAATTTAAATAAATAATTATGTTAATAAGAAATTAAATTTAAAATTATATTTTATTGGGAGGATAATTAAATTAATTTAACTTTTATAATTTATAATATATATATATATATATATATATATATATATATATATATATATATATATATATATATATATATATATATATAAACATTAATTTATGAAAAAATGAATAAATTTTTTGTTAAATTTATATTAGAATTAATTACCTTAGGGATAACAGCGTTATATTTTTTTAAAGATCATATTAAGAAAAATGTTTGCGACCTCGATGTTGAATTAAAGTAAAAATTAAATGAAGAAGTTTAATATTTTAGTCTGTTCGACTATTAAAATTTTACATGATTTGAGTTAAGATCGGTGTGAGCCAGATCGGTTTCTATCTATAATATATGAAAATAATTTTGTACGAAAGGACTGATTATTTTAAATGATTTTTTTATTTATATTAAAGGAATAAAGTTAAAAATTTAAATTATTTTTATTAAATTATAATAATTTATTTAAATAAATAATTAAGTAAAATAATTAATATTAAGAAATAAATAAAAATTACTTTGGCAGATAAGTGTATTAAATTTAGAATTTAATTAATATATATATATATATAAATAAATATTAAAAATATATAAGTAATAATTTTAAATGGATTTTATCAATATGTTAAATTGAATATATTAAATTTATTAATTTTATTAATTATATTATTAGTAGGAATTGCTTTTTTAACTTTATTAGAGCGTAAAATTTTAGGATATGTACAAATACGTAAAGGTCCAAATAAGGTTAGAATTATTGGAATTTTTCAGCCTTTTAGTGATGCTATTAAATTACTTAATAAAGAATTATTTTATGTTTATAAATCTAATTATAATTTATTTTATTTATGTCCTGTGTTGAGATTTAGTATCATATTAATGATATGGATACTGTTTCCGTATATTACTAATATTTATTTTTTAAATTATTCCATATTATTGATAATTTTATTAATATCTATTAGTGGATATATTATAATTTTTATAGGATGATCATCTAATTCTATTTATTCAATAATAGGATCAATACGATCTGTTTCTCAAATATTGTCTTATGAAGTAAGATTTATTTTGATTATTTTGATTTTAATGATTATAAGGGAAAGATATTCATTTTTAGATTTTATAAATTATCAAGTTTATGTGTGATATTTATTTATTTTTTATCCATTATTTTTAATATATTTTATTAGAGTATTAGCAGAATTAAATCGAAGGCCTATGGATTTTATTGAGGGTGAATCGGAACTTGTTTCCGGATTTAATATTGAGTATTTTAGGGGGGGTTTTACATTGATTTTTTTAGCTGAATATGGTATAATTATTTTTTTTAGATTTTTAAGAGTATTGTTATTTACAAATTTATTGCAATATTCTAGTATTTTTATATTTATATTTATTATTATAATAAGGTGTTTAGTAATTTTTATACGGGGTTTATTACCTCGTATGCGGTATGATGAATTAATATATTTATGTTGAAAAATTATTTTACCAATAATTTTATTATATGTATTATTAATTCTTAGATTTAAATTTTTTTTAATAATAATTATTTAAGTTGAAGATTATATCATAATAATTATATAATTTAAAGTTAATAGAAAATTTAATTTATATTTCTTTCTTATGTTTTCAAAACATAAACTTTAATCAAGATCATTAACTAGAAAATAAAGTAATTAATAATAAATTTTTTAAAGTTATATTTAATTTTTAATAAATTTAGATGGAATTAAAAATTAATTTGTCTCATATTTTTAAACAAAAGTAGGAGAATAAAAAATATATGAAATAAATAGATGATATAATTTGGGTAATAATAACAAAGGGATATTCAATAATTTGGGATCCTGCTCAAGTTAGTAGAATAAATGTATTAGAGAAAATTCAATATATAATTTGATTAATTGGATAAAATATGAATGAATTAAGTTTAGAATTAATTAAGGGTAAAAAATATAGAATAATAATTGATGATAGTAAAGCAATTACCCCTCCTAACTTATTAGGAATAGAACGTAAAATTGCATATGCAAATAAAAAATACCATTCTGGTTGAATATGAATAGGAGTTATTATAGGATTTGCTGGAATAAAGTTGTCTGGGTCTCTAAAAATATATGGATATTCAAGATTGATTAATCAAAATAAAAAAATAAAAATTATAAATCCTAAGATATCTTTAATTGAAAAATAGATATGAAAGGGAATTTTGTATAAATTTCTATTAATTCCTAATGGATTTGATGATCCTGTATTGTGTAAAAAAAATAAATGTAATATTACTATTATTATAATAATAAATGGAAGAATAAAATGAATTGAATAAAATCGATTTAATGTAGCGTTATTAATTGAGAATCCTCCTCAAATTCATTGTACTATTAAGTTACCAATATAAGGAATTGTAGATACTAAATTAGTAATTACAGTTGCCCCTCAGAATGATATTTGTCCTCAGGGAAGAACATAACCCAAAAAAGCAGTAGCTATTGAAAGAAGATAAATTGATACTCCAATTAATCAAGTATTAGTTAGTTTATATGAATTATAGTATAATCCTCGTCTGATATGTAAATATATACAAATGAAAAATATTGATGCTCCGTTAATATGAATGTTATGTATCAATCATCCTAGTTTTACATTTTGAATAATATGAATAATTCTTATAAAAGCAAAATTTGTATTGGGGCAATAGTGTATAGATAGAAAAAATCCGCTAATAATTTGAATAATTAAAAATAATCCAAGTAAGGACCCAAAATTTCATATGTAAGAAATATTCACAGGTGAGGGTAAATTTATTAAAGATATTTTTATAAAATTAATTAAATTTTTATTCATAATATAATTTATTATAGAATAATATATTAGTTAATTGATTTTACGTATAGAGATAGATTTTGTAGAACAAATTTTAATAATAGAGAATAGCGTAATTAATAAGTAAAATATTGATCTAATGGTAATATTATTAAATGGATATTCATATAAATATAAAATATTTTGAAAGTTTATTTCATTAAATTTTATTAAATAATTAGATTCCGAGAAATTATATTTTTTTATTAATAAATAAAATAAATTTAATTTGGAATTTAAATATAAAAAAATTATAAAATTAAGAATAAAAGATAAAAATATAAATTTATTAAGTTTAAAATTAATTTGTTCATTAGAAATTAAACTTGAAAAATAAAGAAAAATAATTAATAATCCTCTAATTATAATTAAAAATAATATAATTGAATATAAATAATTAGATTTTCATAAAGATATGTTAATACAAATAATTGATCTATAAATTAGTATAAAAATAATAATAATAATAGGGTGAATAAGTATAATATTTATACTTAAAATAAATAAATTTATTAATATTAAAAATATAATAAAAATATTAAAAATAGATAATTCTTTATTCATAAGAAATTTAAAAAAAAATCAGATTTCAAAAAGTAGTTTAAAAAGAACATTAATTTTGGAGATTATTAGTATAATTATAAATTATTTTTTTGAAAAGTTTATATTTTTTACTTATAAATAGGGTATTATCTTTAATTTACAAAATTAATATTTTATTTAAACTATATAAGTAAGAAAATAATATAATTTATTAATTGTGTTATTAATAATTAGTTAAATTAATAATATTGTTTTAAATAGAAAGTATATATATATATATATATATATTAATATTGATATTTTAATTTATAGATATATATATATAATTATTCTAATAATATTAATTTTTATATATAAGTTTATATTGGTAGTTTTAATAGTTGTAGAATTAATAATTTTAAATATATCATTAATAATATGTATATTATTTAGGTTAGTAAATTTAGAAATTTTTATAATTTATTATTTAGTTTTTAGAGTTTGTGAGGGGGTTTTAGGTTTAACTTTATTAATTTTAATTGTTCGATTTCATGGTAATGAATTATATTATTTATTTAATATAAAAAAATTTTAAATAATTTTTTATATAAATTTTAGATTAATTATGATAAAATTTTTATTTATAATTGTATTTATATTTGTAATAATTTTAAAAAATATAAAAGTTATATTTTATTATAATATTTGTTTTATTTTAAGATTTTTTTTTTTATTTAATTTTATATATAAAGATATAATTTGAGTAAGGGTGGGGATAATATTTGGACATGATTTTTTTTCATTTTATATATTAATTTTAAGATTATGAATTTTAGGTTTAATATTTATAGTTATTCAATTAGATAATAAAATATTTAAAGATAATTATATAAAAAAGATAATAATATTTATATTTATATTAATAATTTTATTAATATTTTTTTCTTCTATAAATTTAATTATATTTTATTTAATATTTGAGTTAAGATTGATTCCTACATTTATAATAATTATTTATTGGGGTATAAATTTTGAACGATTAAAAGCTTCTTATTATTTATTAATATATACAATATTTATTTCATTGCCTTTATTAATTTATATTATAAAATTATTAAAGTTTAATGGTTCATTAGATTTAAATTTGTTAATTATATTGATAAATTATGAGATTAGACTATGAGATTATATAATTTTATTTATGGCATTTTTTATTAAATTACCAATTTATTTATTTCATATTTGACTTCCTAAAGCTCATGTTGAGGCTCCAGTTTATGGGTCTATAATTTTAGCATCAGTCTTATTAAAGTTGGGAAGGTACGGAATTTTACGATTTTTAGAAATATTTTTTAAACAAAGAATTAAATTTAATTATTTAATTATTAGTGTGGGGATTATAGGGAGATTATTGGTAAGATTAATTTGTTTAATTCAAATTGATATAAAAAGACTTGTCGCTTATTCTTCAGTAGTTCATATAAATATATTAATATGTTCAATATTAACTTTAATAAAAATAGGGTTCATTAGATCATATATTTTAATAATTTCTCATGGATTATGTTCATCAGGATTATTTTTTATAGTTAATTTGTATTATGAACGTTCTTATAGGCGATTAATATTTTTTAATAAAGGAATATTAAATGTTATGCCTTCATTAAGGATTTGATGATTTTTTTTATGTTCTGCTAATTTTTCTTTTCCGTTTTCCTTAAATTTTATTAGAGAAATTTATATAATTAGAGTTTTAATTGGATGAGATTTGTGTTTAATAATTTATTTAATAATTATTTGTTTTTTTAGAAGGGCTTATTCTTTATATTTATATTCTTACATTCAACATGGTAGAGTTTATATAGAAGAGATATTTATAAATATTTATTTAAAAGATTATATAATTTTATTAGTTCATATTAAACCATTATTTTTATTAATTTTAAATTTATGTTTATTTCATTAATTTTTAAAAGGTTTAAGTAGTTTATTAATAAAATATTAATTTGTGGAATTAAAGAAATTTTTTTTATCTTAAATAATTAATAATTTATTAATTTATTCATTTATTATATTTATATTATTTATTTTATTTGTTTTTTTAAGATTTTATTATTATTATATAGATTTAGGAGTGATAATAGAATGGTTGTTGTTTAATTTTAATTCAATCAATATAGAATTTTATTTATTATTCGATTGATTATCGTGTTTATTTATTAGAGTGGTAATATTAATTTCTTCAATAATTATATTATATAGAATAATTTATATAAATATAGAAATTTATATTGATCGGTTTATTAAATTGGTAATTTTATTTATTTTATCAATAATTATGATAATTATTAGACCAAATTTAATTAGAATTTTATTTGGGTGAGATGGATTAGGTTTAATTTCATATTGTTTAGTAATTTTTTATCAAAATTATATATCATATAATTCTGGCTTAGTTACTGTTTTATGTAATCGGATTGGTGACATTGGTTTATTAATATCAATTGGATTAATATATATTTATGGGAGATGAAATATTTATTTTATACAAAGTTCTAATAAGTTAGTTTTAATAATACTTTTTTTAGCTTCAATTACTAAAAGGGCTCAAATTCCTTTTTCTGTGTGGCTTCCGATAGCTATAGCAGCTCCTACGCCTGTATCTGCTTTAGTCCATTCTTCTACGTTAGTAACAGCAGGAATTTATTTAATAATTCGATTTAACAAAATTTTAATTAATAGAATAATAGATAAAATTTTATTATGTGTATCAGTTTTTACTATATTTATATCGGGATTAATAGCAAATTTAGAGAATGATTTAAAAAAAATTATTGCATTATCTACTTTAAGTCAATTAGGTCTTATAATAATAATTCTAAGGCTAGGATTAAATTATTTATCATTTTATCATTTGTTGACTCATGCTATTTTTAAATCATTATTATTTATGTGTGCTGGAATTATAATCCATTTAATAAATAATAATCAGGATATTCGATTTTGTGGAAATATAAATGAATATATTCCATTTACGATAGTAAGTTTTTATATTTCAAGAATAGCTTTAATAGGATTTCCTTTTATAGCTGGATTTTATTCTAAAGATTTAATTATAGAATCAATTTATCTTATAAATATTAATATATTTTTATTAATGATAATGATTTTATCTATTTCTTTGACTGTCTCATATTCTTTTCGATTATTTTATTATATTTATTTTGGTGAAAATAATAGAGGGTGTAGATTTTTTTATTATAAGGAAAGAAAATTAATAAATTTTTCTATAATTATTTTAATAAGATTAAGTTTATTTAGAGGATCTATATTAACTTGATTATTTTTTTTTGATAATTATTTTATATTATTAAAAGTTAATATTAAATTATTAACAATTTTTATATTAATATTAGGAATTATCTTAGGAAATTTTATGTATTTAAAAAATTTTATGAATTTATATTATCATAGATTTTTTTTTAGATCTATATGATTTTTAAATTATATATTTATATGAATTTATAAGCCATTTTTTAATTTAGGAAATAATATATATGAAATAGATAAAAATTGGGTTGAGTTTTCGAGGAAAAATTTAGTTTTGAGAGTAATTAAGGAAATTAGATTTATACAAATAAATTATTATAAAATTTTTATATTTATTTTTATTGTAATTTTCATATTAATACTAATTTTTTTAATAATTTAAAAATTTTTAATAATATATTATTATTATTATTATTATTATTATTATTATTATTACTATTAATATTAATATTATTATTAATATTAAATTTTTAACATTAAATAATAAAAAGAATGAGTACTTAAAGTTAAATTAGAATAATTTAAGTTAGTTTATTTATATTTATATAGTTTATTTAAAAATATAATATTGAAGATATTAGGAAGATAAATTTAATTTATTTATAAATAATAAAAAAATTAATATTATTTTTATAATGAAAATATAATGTTTTAATTAAACTATATAAATTTTTATTATTTAAAAAATTAAATTAATAAAAATAAATATATAATTTAATTTAATTTATAAAAAAAAATAGATGATTTATGAAGTAAAATGAATTTTTTTCATTAATTATTGAATTAGAAGTTCAATTATTATTACTTCAGTGTAATTTTAAATTAAAATTATAAAATTAATTAACTGGAATATTTTATAATAAATTCATTTTAATTATTAACAATAATTAACCGCTTTTTTGGTTTCAGTTAAAAAAATTGTTAATTAAATAAAATAAAAAAATCTTTTATATTATATTAAAATAATAAATTTTTAAGTCGAAATTAAATGTAAATTTACTTTAAAAGAATTAAATAAAGTCATAAGATTTATATACTAAATATTAATAGATATAATTTTTAAATGCAATTTAAATGTTATAAATTAACTAAAATCCTAAATTAATATTTTTATTTTATTTATCTTTAATATTTTCAATCAATAGATTTTTCCATATATTCAATAATTAAACCAATAATTAGAATAATTAAAAATAGAGATGATGATAGTAATATGATTTTATTTATAGAGAAAAATATAAATACTAAGGGAATTAATAAAGTAATTTCAATGTCAAAAATTAAGAAAATTAATCTAATTAAAAAAAATTGAATTCTAAAAGGTATACGTGATTTAGATAAAGGATCAAATCCACATTCGAATGGAGAAATTTTTTCTCGATTTTTAAAAAGTTTAAATGAGATTAAAAAATTTAATGATAAAATTATTGTTGATAATATAATAATAATGATTGATATAATTAAAATAGATATAATTATTTATATTAAGATAAAGTTAATTTTTTTAATTGGAAATTAAATGTAATTTTTATATATACTATATAAATTTTTAAAAATTATTAAAATTATTTATTATATTAAAATGTAGTTAATATCTTCATCAATAAATTGAGATGTATAAGAATAATCAAATTACATCTACAAAATGTCAATATCATGCAGCAGCTTCAAATCCAAAATGATGATTTTTACTAAAGTGTAGATAATTTATTCGTAAAAGACAAATAAAAAGGAATATTGTTCCGATAATAACGTGTAATCCATGGAATCCTGTGGCAATAAAAAATGAAGACCCATAAATTGAATCTGCGATAGAAAAAGGTGATTCATAATATTCAATGATTTGAAGTAAGGTAAAATATAATCCTAAAATAACTGTAAGAATTAAACTTTTATTACTTTCAAAGAAATTTTTATTTAATATGGAATGGTGTGATCATGTAATTGTTATTCCTGAAGAAATTAAAATAATTGTATTTATTAATGGGATGTCAAATGGATTAAAAGGTTTAATTCCTTGAGGTGGTCATAACTGTCCAATCTCTAAAGAAGGGGCTAATGAAGAGTGAAAGTAGGCTCAAAAGAAGGAAATAAAAAAGAAGATTTCTGAGATAATAAAAAGAATTACTCCTATTCGTAAACCTTTAAACAGTAAAAAAGTGTGAGAGCCTTGAAAAGTTGATTCTCGAATCACATCTCGTCATCATTGATATATACATAATAATGTACATGGTATTGAAATTAAAATTAAATAATTTATTTTATGAAATCATATAATTATAGAAATTAAATTATTAAATAAACTAAAAGAAATAATAATTGGTCAAGGACTAACAGATACTAAGTGAAATGTATGATTTTGATTAATTTTTGTCATATTTATAATTTAAATTTAAATTTAGTAAATTTTATAATTAAATTTCTCTTCTATATAATGTTGATAAAATTGAAAATACGTAAGCTTGAATAATTGAAACAGAAATTTCTAAAATTAAAAGGAGAAGTTGAGAAAAAATTATAATTAAAAAAATTAATTTATTATTAATAATTTCTCCTGAAGACCCAAGGAGAGATAATAATAAATGTCCTGCGATTATATTTGCAGTTAAACGAATGGCTAAAGTAAAAGGACGGATTATTAGGCTAATTGATTCAATGATTACCATAAAAGGTATTAAAATAAATGGTGTTCCTTGAGGAGTAAGATGAGCAAGTAATTCGTTTAAGTAATTAAATATTCTGTATAGAATTATAGAAATTCAAAGAGTTAATGATAAAGATAAACAAAATCTTAATTGTCTAGAAATTGTAAAAATATAAGGAAATAATCCCATTAAATTAGAAATAATAATTAAAGAAAATAGTCTTAAAAAAATAATTAAATTTGAATAGGAATAATTAATTAAAATTTTAAATTCTTTAAATAAAAAATTTATTAATAAATTTCATATTATAATATAACGTGAGGGAATTAATCAAAATTGATAAGGAAATATAAAAAAAATTATTAATATTCTTAATCAATTTAAAGAAAGTATTAATCTAGTTGAGGGGTCAAAAATAGAGAAAAGATTTATTATCATTTTCAAATTCATTTAATTTTTATAAATTTTTTTAAAGGTATGAAATTTAATGAAGATGAGTAGGGAATAAATAAAAAATAAATTATTCTTAAAGTAAAAAAAAGAATAATTATAGATGAAATCAGAGTTAATGTTCATATTATTGGTATTATATGAGGAATAAAAGAATATTTTTTAAATAAATATCTTTAAATTGACAATTTAATGTTATTTTTAAATTAAACTAATTCTTTCATTAAAAATAGATGTTAAACTATTATGATTGATTTAAAAAATCAAAACTTACAATTCGGTCATTTAATGTAATAAATTAAGTTATTATTTTAATTAAGTAATTTATTAAAATAATAAAAATGAATAAATATAAATTTTTTAAATTAATTTTTATTTTTAAAAAAAAATTAATAGAATGATTTTAATCAGTTTTTAAAATTTATGAAGTTGGTTGATTCAATTACAATAGGTATGAATCTATGATTTATTCCACAAATTTCTGAACATTGACCAAAAAATAATCCAGGACGGTTTATGAGTAATAATGATTGATTAAGACGTCCAGGAGTTGAGTCTATTTTAATTCCTAAGGAAGGAACAGTTCATGAGTGAATTACATCTATAGAGGTTGTTAATATACGAATAGGATAGTTAAAAGGTAGAATACATCGATTATCTACGTCGAGGAGGCGAAATTCATTAGTATTAAGTTCATTAGTAGGAATTATAAATGAGTTAAAATCAATATTTAAAAAGTCAGAATATTCATATCTTCAATATCATTGATGACCAATTGATTTAATGGTGATTTTATTATTAAATATTTCATCAGTTAAGTATAAAATTTTAATTGATGGGATGGCGATAAAAATTAGAATTAATATAGGGGTAATTGTTCAAATTAATTCAATTGTATGGCCTTGAAGAAGAAATCGATTAATAAATTTATTGTTAATTAAACTAGATAAAATGAAAAGAATTAATAAAGTAATAAAAGTTAAAATTATTATAGTAAAATCATGGAAAAAAATTATCATATCATATGTAGGTGAATTTGAATTTTGTAACGTTAATAATCAAGTATTAATTTTTAATAAAAGAATGAGATAACTTTATTTATGGGGTTTAAATCCATTGCACTTAATCTGCCATATTAAAAATTTAAAAATATAAAATTAATTTAAATTGAAGGAATTTCGTTATATCTATGATTAAATGGAGGATAAGAATTTAATCATTCTAATGAAGAATTTAAAAAAAATAAATTTATAATTATTCGTTTAGATGAAAGAGCTTCTCAAATTAAAAATATTAAAAAAATTAGTCTAATAATGGAAATAAAAGACCCAATTGAAGAAATAATATTTCATGAAAGGTAAGAATCTGGATATTCAGAGTAACGTCGAGGTATACCTCTTAATCCTAAAAAGTGTTGAGGGAAAAAAGTTAGATTTACCCCAATAAATATAGAAATAAATTGAATATTTAATAGAAAATTATTTAATGAAAATCCAGTTATTAGGGGGAATCAATGAATAAAACTTGCAATAATAGCAAATACAGCTCCTATGGATAATACATAATGGAAATGAGCTACAACATAATATGTGTCGTGGAGAATAATATCAATTGATGAATTAGAAAGTATTACTCCAGTTAATCCTCCTATAGTAAATAAAAAAATAAATCCTATAGATCATCAAAGAGAAGAATTATTATTGATTTTTGTTCCATGTAAAGTTGTAATTCATCTAAAAATTTTAATTCCAGTTGGGATAGCAATAATTATAGTTGCAGAAGTAAAATAAGCTCGTGTATCGACATCTAATCCAATTGTAAATATATGATGGGCTCAAACAACAAATCCTAAAAATCCAATTGCTATAAGAGCATAAATTATTCCTAAAGCTCCAAAAGTTTCTTTTTTACCTCTTTCATTTATAATAATATGAGAAATTAATCCAAATCCTGGTAAAATTAAAATATAAACTTCTGGATGTCCGAAAAATCAAAATAAATGTTGATAAAGAATTGGGTCACCCCCTCCGGAAGGGTCAAAGAATGAAGTATTTAAGTTTCGATCAGTTAATAGTATAGTGATAGCTCCCGCTAAAACAGGTAAAGATAATAAGAGTAAGATAGCTGTAATTAAAATTGATCATACAAGTAATGGAATTTTATCAATAGAAAAATTTTTATGATGTATATTAAGAATTGTTGAAATAAAATTGATTGCTCCTAAAATTGAGGATATACCTGCAATATGAAGAGAAAAAATCGTTAAGTCTACAGATGGTCCGTTATGAAAAATATTTGAAGCTAAAGGGGGGTAAATAGTTCATCCTGTTCCTGTGCCATCATTAATAAAATTTCTTAAAAGTAAAAGAGTAATAGAGGGAGGTAAGAGTCAAAATCTTATATTATTTATACGAGGATAGGCTATGTCTGGGGATCCAAGCATTAGAGGAATTAAGAAATTTCCAAATCCTCCAATTATAAATGGTATTACTATAAAAAAAATTATAATGAAAGCGTGGTTAGTTACTAAAGAATTATAAATTTGATCATTATTGATTAATGAGTTTGATGAACCTAATTCTAATCGAATAATTATACTTATTGAAGATCCAATTATTCCTGCTCAAATAGCAAATAGGAAGTAGAGAATACCAATGTCTTTGTGATTTGTAGAATATAATCATTTATTCAT